AACCAACCCGCAATAAATAAGGAAGGTATAGTAATGCTATGAATGACCCAGTATCGAATACTGGTAATAATATCCGCAAAAGAACGTTCTCCTGTGCTTCCAGACATGTTGAGCTCCGCATATTCTTGTACAGTCAGGGGGGGGGCCGATTCCGTAAAAGATTAAATCAGTAAATGGAAATTTACTGAAACCAATCTTTGTGAGATCGTCAATATTGTACCAAGGGTGTTTTTAGAGTATACCGAATCAGTATAGCTATCCTTCTTCTGACACAGCAATGCAATTTCACAATCAATATCGAAATGAAGTGTTAGATAATTTCTTTCTTCTTTTCTTGTTGCTTGTCGATGTAGAATTTTGTACCATTTAATATAAAATTCCTCAAATTCCTGTAGTATAAGGATTTTCTTCAGTAGAAACTGAAGATCAAGTAAAATGTGAATTCGACAGGTTGGTTTCCAATAATTTATGAAGGAGATTCTCATATTCTTACGATTCAATTAGACGTTACATCTAAAAACATACGTTTTGTGGTTGTATAAGATGTTTTTTGTTGGAATCTTTTTTTTTTTTTTAGGAATTGGTTGGCCACCCAGTAACAAGTAACAATAGTAGATTCAATGAAAGAAAGAGGAACAACGAATAAATAAAAAACAATAAATATTCGTGATGCACGCATTATTCTATTAGCCCCCCAAGGGGGTCCTTCGTGACCTAATTACAAAGATGGGTCTTTGTAATATGGAAAGATAAAATGTAAAACCCAGTTTCGATTGATCTTATCGTGCGATACTTTTTTCTTTTCAATCGCGAGATTATGTGAATGAACTACTACTGAGTTCGCTTTAAAGTAAAAAGTGCATTAGAAGTGTCGTTCGAAAAAAAAAAAATGGATTCGATATTTCGATACAATAAAAAACAATCAAACTTATTTTCCAATTTTATTCCAGAGTGATTCAAAGAGAGTTTCATTTTGTGAATGAAGTTATAAAAAACGTTCTTATTATTACTTTATTTATAAATTATTACTTTCTATTTATAAATTATTACTTTATTTATAATTTCTAATATTCTATATATACATTCTAATATTCTATATATACATATAGTTAGTTATATACATATATTAGTTCAGTCAACTCAAGAGTTGACCGATGAATCTATTGATTCAAAAGCGTGGGATGGGTAAATGTCACAGATGATTAATTGATTTCTTACTTATGTTACTCTATTCTTACTTATGTTACTCTATTTTTATTAGTATCGTCTATAATAATTGATGAATCAAATATTTTCAATTGAATTTATCCTTTCAATTGGTTGGTATTTTTGTTTATCCTCGTATCTTTCAAAAATTGAAACTTAGGGAAGTGCTTTAGAAACATATGTATAAAAAGAACATATTTCATTTAGCCTTTTCATGCCTACTATAACTAGTTATTTCGGTTTTCTACTAGCATCTTTGACTATAACCTCAGCTCTATTTATCGGTCTGAGCAAGATACGACTTATTTGAAATTAATTTAATGAACAATTTATAAAAAAATCTTTCTATGGTAGTTCATATATTCTCCAGTCCCTTACCAATTCTTGGTCATTGAGATGTATAGTCAATACAGATTAATATTTAAGGATAAATATTACCTCTCCCTTCCCCCTTTCAAACAAATTGAAATGATTGAAGTTTTTCTATTTGGAATCGTCTTAGGTCTAATTCCTATTACTTTGGCTGGATTATTCGTAACTGCCTATTTACAATACAGACGTGGTGATCAGTTGGATCTTTGATTAATTAACATCTCGTTTTTTATTGACCTCCTACTTCCTTTAATCCGCGGGAGGTCAAATTTAGGTTGCTGCTCAATTATTTTAGTGTAATTTTGACCTCCCGCGATTAACAAGAACAAAGAATCACGCCCTGTAGGATTTGAACCTACGACATCGGGTTTTGGAGACCCACGTTCTACCGAACTGAACTAAGAGCGCTTTATTATCACAATAAATATTTTGTAACCCCAATTTATCTTGCATATATATACTATAAAAAAATAAAAATGAAATATTTATTTAATTATGTATGTACAATTTTATTAATTGATCTCAATTGATCCCTCGTTACTGCTCAGAAGATAAGTAATAGGTAGGGATGACAGGATTTGAACCCGTGACATTTTGTACCCAAAACAAACGCGCTACCAAACTGCGCTACATCCCTTTCAATTGGTCTACAGTGTCATTGTAGAGAATCCCTGTCTTGTTTTCCACATCTTTATTTCCTACATTGATATACGCAAACTATCTTATCATTTCTTCCTTCTTCCTTTTGGTCTCGTATATCATATAACAAACATATAATATGGTAAAAGACTTATATAAAGTATGAAATAAATATGAAATCTACCACAAAAAATGAATATTTTTTAGGAATTTAAGGCGGAAATGGACGTATTTTTTTCTTTTAATAAATATCTATTTTGTACATTTCAATTTGAATTAGGAACTCCGCGTACAAGTGGTAACTCATTAACTACATATACACATCCGGTCATATATGTATTACCATTATGTATTACAAATTACAATAAAATTACAATAACGAATACAGAAAGAGGAGTTTTTAAAATGCGAGATCTAAAAACATATCTCTCCGTGGCACCGGTAGTAAGTACTCTATGGTTCGGGTCTTTAGCAGGTTTATTGATAGAGATCAATCGTTTTTTTCCGGATGCGTTGATATTCCCCTTTTTTTCATTCTAGCTATTGATATGGGAAGGGGGAAGAAGATTAGAGATACAATCAAATATCTGTAACTAATCCCTACCCCTCCCTTCTTTTTTTCTTTGTTTTTTCTTTTTTTTTTACTTATTCTTTCTAAAAAAAAAAAAAAAAACAAAGAAAAAGCGGTTTCACCCTCAGTGAAACTATGAACTCGGGCTCAGGCTCAAATTAAATTAATAATAGAATGGAAATGCGGTGGTTGGGGCAACAATATCATACAAGATACTTAACTGAAAATGAAATACTGTACGGCAATTCAAAATTATAAATATAGTTAGAAATCATTATATTACTTATTATTTATTACTATTATTATTTATTACTATATTGATTGCAACAAAATATTTCTTTCATAATTTGATTTCGAGTTACCTGCTTCTATTTTTGTGTCCTTTCTTCTTCCTTGCTTCGGGTCGGAAAATTAAAGAATTGAGTGAATCAAAAACCAAAGGAGGTTCATGGCTAAGGGTAAAGATGTCCGAGTAACGGTTATTTTGGAATGTACCAGTTGTGTTCGAAATCGTGTTAATAAGGAATCAATGGGCATTTCCAGATATATTACTCAAAAGAATCGACACAATACGCCTAGTCGATTGGAATTGAGAAAATTCTGTCCCTGTTGTTACAAACATACGATTCATGGGGAGATAAAGAAATAGATCGAACCGATCGCTCGTGTGTCAGTCTTCCAAGGAAGATGCAAAATTACATATTATATATAACAATATATATATATAATTTATTTTTTAATTGATTTAAATAGAAACATTAAATATAAACAAATAAATATAAACAAACCAAATCCTATTTCGATCGGATCAAAGATGATGTAGAATTAAGAAATAGGATTGGGATTTTCAGGATAAGGAATAAACAAACCATGGATAAATCCAAGCGAATCTTTCTTAAATCTAAGCGATCTTTTCGTAGGCGTTTGCCTCCGATCCAATCGGGGGATCGAATTGATTATAGAAACATGAGTTTAATTAGTCGATTTATTAGCGAACAAGGAAAAATATTATCTAGACGGGTGAATAGATTGACCTTAAAACAACAACGATTAATTACTATTGCTATAAAACAAGCTCGTATTTTATCTCCGTTACCTTTTCTTAATAATGAGAAACAATTTGAAAGAAGCGAGTCAACCGCTAGAGCTGCTGGTCTTAGAACCAGAAAAAAATAGGTTGACTCTTCAATTGAATTGAATCAAAATTAAATTCCAATCCAAACTCAAATGCGGATTGACGTTTTTTTTTTGTTCGAAAAATCGTAAAATCGAAATGTCCTGTCGTAAGAAAAAAAATGGGAGAAGAGGAATAAATATTTTTTATTTAACGTCTTTCTTCATTTTGATGACTTTATCATATTTTATCATACTAATTTCTACTCTACCTTCCCAGAGTTCATTCTCCAGGGAACTCCATTTAAACTATTCCAACGGATTCCTTCCAATCTCTTTATTTTATGATCTCATTGGAAATCATATAAAGACAACTCTTATTTAATATAGCTATTTGTGCAAGTATTTTACGATTAAGAAGTAACTGTCTCTTGTACAGATTGTGTATAAATTTACTATAACTTAAGTATACTTTATTCTCGCGAATTACTGCATTTATCCGAGTGATCCACAACCGACGAAAATCTCTCTTTTGTCTACCTCTATCCCGATGAGCCGAAACCAAAGCTCTTATTTTCTGTTGAGTAATAGTACGAGTAAGTCTTGAATGAGCCCCTCGAAAGGTTGATGCAAATAAACGAATTTTTGTTCTACGTCTTCGAGCTATATACCCTCGTTTAATTCTGGTCATTGAATAAATGAAACTTTGATGAATAACTAATCGATTTCCTTTCTTTCAGTTATTCCCTTCCCCTAGTCTATTAATAACAAAACGGATTCTTCCAATGTATAAAATTTAAATTCCAATGGCTTTTGCTACTATAACCTTCCCGACCACGATTTTTTTTTTTTTTTCTAGGTGAAATGCCTAGAAAAAATTGTATTGATATTAGGTATCAAAAACACATAAAAGTAGTAAATATAAATGGATATAGTGGGTTCCATCGTTTCTATGGTTACTTCTTAAACGGTGAGGTCCTCTCTATACACCGGAGCCCTTCTTTCATTTAATCAATGTTATTGTTAACTTGTACAGTTCACACTCTTTGGCTCTACCCATAATTATCCAGTACGAGGTCTTTCACAATGAGATCTACTTATACAGTAACGGTATTTAATTATGAAGATTAGCTGAGTAGCTGACCCTGTTAGTCCGTTCTGGCAAGAGTAAGGCATAATTTTTCTGCTTTTTAAAATAGTATTTCCCCTGCTTAATGGATATCATTTGCTATCAATGGAGAATTCTTTCTCATCTTAAATTTAAAACAGAGTTGATTGGATTTGCACCAACGGAAACCATACATTTGATACCACAATAGAAGGATAGATCTTTTTTATTTTTAGATATTGAATGGAGTTCTTCCATTCTAGTCTATTCACTGGTACTGATCGTTGATACTGGATCAATTGTTTTCTTTCTTTTGTCCTAGCCCATGATCTGAACGAGTCGCACATACACCCTAGTACATGTTCCTCGTCGCTGAGGACATCCCCCAAGAGCGGGGGATTTCGTGACATTTCTGATTGGCTGTCTTGTGTTTCTAATAAGTTGTTTAATAGTTGGCATATTGAATCATATACATAATGGGCTGGTTTAGATCGATCTTAACCGGATGATTATGAATTATTTTATTTCTATATTAATAGATTAATGAATAGAATATTAAATCCGGTAAGAAGATAAAATCTCAAATCACCAATTCGTCTGAAATTTTTGTTATTTTTTCTTTTTTATTCAGTCGCTACAAGATCAACAATTCCATGAGCTTGGGCTTCTGTTGCTGACATAAAAACATCTCTTTCCATATCTTCGGATACAACCCATAAGGGTTTGCCTGTCCTTTGTACATAAACCCTTGTGATGGTTTCGCGCATCTTCAAAAGTTCTTCCGCTTCCAAGATAAATTCTCCCGTCTGTGCCTCATAAAAAGAACTAGCAGGTTGATGGATCATTACCCTGATGATATAACATAATAAATGTTTATTCTATCTCGCATGATGATAAGGTGAAGAGATAAAGAATAATAAAATATATAATTGAACAACCGTACAGGCATCTTTTACGCATTGCATACGGCTCTATAATGGAATTCGTTTTTACCTTACTTAAATATCAAATAAATTAAATATAGGGTCTATCAGACTCGGGTTGGTAAATGATCCAATAACCACCCTTCTTTTTGTTTTTGGAGTAGTTCAAAAATACTATGATGGCTCCGTTGCTTTATATATTTATTTCGTCTGTTATTTAGCAATCCCAAAGTTTCTTTTTTTTTTTTTTTCAAATAAAAAAACAAGATTTTTTTTATTTTCATATTCTTTCATAACCTAAATATTGTTAAGAGCCTCCCGGCGTGAAAACAAAAAAGTTTGTGACGCTGAAATAGGCCTCCCGATAGATTAGATAAAATCGGAAATACCTTTTATCTCATACTACTCTTTCGATACATAATTTAAGGGTTAAAAAAATTTATCATATCGAATTCGAAGTGCCATGCTATTATTACTTAATATTAATATTTCATATAGCGCGAAGGCATAGTCTTCTTTTTTCTCTCAAATCAAATAAAAAACTCATTGGCGCCAAGCGTGAGGGAATGCTAGACGTTTGGTAATTTCTCCTCCGACCAGAATAAAAGATCCCATTGAAGCGGCTAATCCCATGCATATTGTCTGTATATCTGGTCGCACAAATTGCATAGTATCATAAATAGCTACTCCGGGTATTACCCATCCGCCAGGAGAATTTATAAACAAATATAGATCTTTGGTATCATCCTCTATACTGAGATATACCATAAGACCAATAAGTTGATTCGAGATCTCGCTATCAACCCCTTGGCCTAAAAAAAGTAATCTTTCTCGATAAAGTCGGTTGATTGGGATAAAGTTGTATCCCTTAGAAACCGTACATGCACCTTTTGATGCATACGGTTCAACAAAAATAACGAAAAAAAAAAAAAAGAATCAATGTGTAGATGTAGATTCTAGCGCTTTCTTTTATTTATTTTTTTTTTTTTTCATACCAGGCTTTTAACTTATAAAAAGGGGCTTTTCTTTCATTTTTCAAAAAAGATGGGTTTTGGCCTGTTTTGTTTATCTATAAAAAAAAATTACTAAATTTATCTAACTAACTTTTCATTGATGTATTGTTTCATCGAGATACAATCTCAATCGCGATGTAATTTTCTTGTTCCTGAATGGGCTTCTTCAATTTTTTTAGGTTTATGCTCTACTCCGAGTAAAGATCCGCCCGATTTGGATTTGCACATATATGACAAATGCCCCAATACCACGTCCTTTTGCTACGACTTCCTTTTTACAATTTATTTCATGTCTTACAACAGATATTCAATGCATTCATCATATTACTCGATTGATTAACAGTTTGAGATCACTTCTATTATAAATATATAAAGAAATAGAATATGATAGAAATAGTAATCATAAATAGATTTTTTACCGGTTTTTTTCTAAACGGAGCCTGGATACTTCATTTTATTGGCCTAACCAAGATAACCATAAATTATTCTAATTGATAATATTAATCTGTATACCCTCCCGAAAAAATGTATCTAATTGAACTTCACGCTCCAAATTTTTGATAATTCAATCAATCTTTCTTGGGCGAAGGGGAGGATATCTCGATCGGGGAAGAGAATGGGGAAATACCATATGACCCAATATATCTGACAAGTCGCACTATACGTCAATCCACAATGCATCTTCCTCTCCAGGACTTCGAAAAGGTACTCTTGGAACACCAATAGGCATTAAATAAAAGAAAAATTAAGTACTATATCTCACTTTGATGTGAAAGCGTAACAATGGATTTAGTGTCCTACTAATATTGGCCTTTATCATATTTTATCCATAGATTGACTAAGTTTATAAAAAAAGATAAAGAAGACAAAATGAATAAGGGAAAATTATTACAAATAAGTCCTTTGAATGATGAACAAATATATATATGCATTCACTCATATAAAATGAACTCCCCTACCATTGCGTATTGGTACTTATCGGGTGTAGAATAGATCTGCTTCTTTTTGTTCCTACGAACAAAATAGTTTCATTATTACTAAAAGTAATTGAAAAGAATCAAACAAATCAAACAAATATTAATTCTTTCCCCAAGATAATCCACTAAAAAGAGGGTCCACAGCATAGTTTTTTCCAATGCAATAAAGTTACATTGTGTCTATTTTTCATTGATAAAGGGGTATTTCCATGGGTTTGCCTTGGTATCGTGTTCATACCGTCGTATTGAATGATCCCGGTCGTTTGATTTCTGTCCATATAATGCATACAGCTCTGGTTGCTGGTTGGGCCGGTTCGATGGCTCTATACGAATTAGCAGTTTTTGATCCTTCTGATCCTGTTCTTGATCCAATGTGGAGACAGGGTATGTTCGTTATACCCTTCATGACTCGTTTAGGAATAACTAATTCATGGGGCGGTTGGAGTATCACAGGGGGTACTGTAACGAATCCGGGTATTTGGAGTTACGAAGGTGTGGCCGGGGCACATATTGTGTTTTCGGGCTTGTGCTTTTTGGCAGCTATCTGGCATTGGGTGTATTGGGATCTAGAAATATTTACTGATGAACGTACAGGAAAACCCTCTTTGGATTTGCCTAAGATCTTTGGAATTCATTTATTTCTATCAGGGGTGGCTTGCTTTGGTTTTGGTGCATTTCATGTAACAGGATTGTATGGTCCTGGAATATGGGTGTCCGATCCTTATGGACTAACTGGAAGGGTACAATCCGTAAATCCAGCGTGGGGTGTGGAGGGTTTTGATCCTTTTGTTCCGGGAGGAATAGCCTCTCATCATATTGCAGCAGGGACCTTGGGCATATTGGCGGGTCTATTCCATCTTAGTGTACGTCCACCTCAACGCCTATACAAAGGATTACGTATGGGAAATATTGAAACCGTCCTTTCCAGTAGTATTGCTGCTGTCTTTTTTGCCGCTTTTGTAGTTGCTGGAACTATGTGGTATGGTTCAGCAACTACCCCGATTGAATTATTTGGTCCCACTCGTTATCAATGGGATCAAGGATACTTCCAACAAGAAATATATCGAAGAATTGGTGCTGGGTTGGCTGAAAATCAAAGTTTATCTGAAGCTTGGTCTAAAATTCCCGAAAAACTAGCTTTTTATGATTACATCGGCAATAATCCGGCAAAGGGGGGGTTATTCAGAGCGGGCTCAATGGACAACGGGGATGGAATAGCTGTTGGGTGGTTAGGACATCCTATCTTTAGAGATAAAGAGGGGCGCGAACTTTTTGTACGTCGTATGCCTACTTTTTTTGAAACATTTCCGGTTGTTTTGGTAGACGGAGACGGAATTGTTAGAGCCGATGTTCCTTTTAGAAGGGCGGAATCTAAATATAGTGTCGAACAAGTAGGTGTAACTGTCGAGTTCTATGGCGGCGAACTCAACGGAGTCAGTTATAGCGATCCCGCTACTGTGAAAAAATATGCTAGACGTGCTCAATTGGGTGAGATTTTTGAATTAGATCGTGCTACTTTGAAATCCGATGGTGTTTTTCGTAGCAGTCCACGGGGTTGGTTTACTTTTGGACATGCTTCGTTTGCTTTGCTCTTCTTCTTCGGACACATTTGGCATGGTGCTAGAACCTTGTTTCGAGATGTTTTTGCTGGTATTGATCCAGATTTAGATGCTCAAGTGGAATTTGGAGCATTCCAAAAACTTGGAGATCCAACTACAAGAAGACAAGTAGTCTGATACAATATGCTTTGTTACTTGTTACTTTTCATTTTTATTTTCTTTTTGTGATTTTGAGATGGGGTACCAGATAAATCTTGATTTGAATCACTGCCTTTTCTTTGACTCTTGTTCTTTATTTATCCGGGAGACGATCCCAAATAAACAGGTATGGAAGCTATAATTGTAAACCACGATCGAATCTATGGAAGCATTGGTTTATACATTCCTTTTAGTCTCAACTCTAGGAATAATTTTTTTCGCTATCTTTTTTCGAGACCCGCCTAAAGTTCCAACTAAAAAGGTGAAATGATTTGTCATTATCTCAATTGAAGTACGGATCCTCCCAATATTTGGAGGATCCGTACTTCAACTAGTCCCCGTGTTCCTCGAATGGATCTCTTAGTTGTTGAGAGGGTTGCCCAAAAGCAGTATATAAGGCGTACCCAGTAAAACTTACAAGTAAACCAGATAAAAAGATGGCAACTAGGGTTGCTGTTTCCATGATTATATAGTTTTAAGACATTATAAAGTTTTAAGACCACAATGGATCTATGATAAGATCATTTATTTACAACGGAATGGTATACAAAGTCAACAGATCTTACTGAATATAAAATATTATGGCTACACAAACCGTTGAAGGTAGTTCTAGATCTGGCCGCCCAAAACGAACTAATGCGGGGAGTTTATTGAAACCATTGAATTCAGAATATGGTAAAGTAGCTCCTGGGTGGGGAACTACTCCTTTGATGGGTCTCGCAATGGCTCTATTCGCGATATTCCTATCTATTATTTTGGAGATTTATAATTCTTCCATTTTACTGGATGGAATTTCAATGAATTAGATTCACAAGAACCATTAACTGGCTTTTTCAATACAAAGTGAAGCGTTTAGGTTTCTGATTTTTATCCCATTCTATTTTGGTAGTTTGACCGTGGAATTTCTTTGTTTCTGTATTTCCGGAATATGAGTGTGTGACTTGGTATAAATGATCCTATGGATAGTACAGAGAATGGGTCTGTCATCTTGATAGAGATGGTTTTACTTCGTCGGATATTCATTATAGTATCTGGAGCACGGAATATATGAAATAGATTACTATTAGAACTATGATTCATACTTAATAGTCAGACCTCGTGTCCGGACTTCAAAAATTTTTTTCAAAGAGTTAGAAGTTATAAATAGAAATATTTTTATTCTTTCAAACTTTCGTTTATGCTTATTTTGATCAAAGGACAAAACAAAAGTTTCTTTGGTTTGGATTTTTAGTCATTATATCTATTCATTGAATAAGTGATGATCCAATGGTTCTTACTCAGGGAATTTTGGGACTTAGACTTAGTTTGAAAGGGTTTTATTGAATCATCGTGGTTTTAGTATGAATCTGAGGTTTTAATCAATTCATAGGGTCTTAACAAGAGAATTCCTATCAATAATAAAGAAAACAGCAGTAAAGCCGCATTACACATAAATAACACCAAAGAAAATAGGTAAATAGAAGATTCAAGAGGCCTATAACGATCAATATATAGACGAATGAGCCGACTTGATTTTTTGGCATTATAACCACAAAGAAGAGCTTTCGGATTTTTATTCTTTAGTATCTTCAAAAAAAAATTGAATCATAAATCATAGAATTAATAAATTTCAAACTTTATATTACACACATCCGTTAGAACTAGTATTTGGGTGTTTCTGTTTGAGCCGTACGAGATGAAATTTTCATATACGGTTCTCCGGGGGGGTCCCCTTGATTTACCTATCTCAATAAAATCTATGATTGGTTCGAAGAACGTCTTGAGATTCAGGCAATTGCCGATGATATAACTAGTAAATATGTTCCTCCTCACGTCAACATATTTTATTGTCTAGGGGGAATTACGCTTACTTGTTTTTTAGTACAAGTAGCTACCGGGTTTGCTATGACTTTTTATTATCGTCCGACCGTTACGGAGGCCTTTGCTTCTGTTCAATATATAATGACTGAAGCTAATTTTGGTTGGTTAATCCGATCAGTTCATCGATGGTCGGCAAGTATGATGGTCCTAATGATGATCCTGCACGTATTTCGCGTGTATCTCACCGGCGGCTTTAAAAAACCTCGTGAATTGACTTGGGTTACAGGTGTGGTTTTGGGTGTATTGACCGCATCTTTTGGTGTAACTGGTTATTCCTTACCTCGGGACCAAATTGGTTATTGGGCAGTAAAAATTGTAACAGGCGTACCAGACGCTATTCCTGTAATAGGCTCGCCTCTGGTAGAGTTATTACGCGGAAGTGCTAGTGTAGGACAATCCACTTTGACTCGTTTTTATAGTTTACACACTTTTGTATTACCTCTTCTTACCGCCGTATTTATGTTAATGCACTTCCCAATGATACGTAAGCAAGGTATTTCTGGTCCTTTATAAAGAATATATACCATCTTGTAATCAATCATCTATCACTTGGGGTAGGAACACTAGTATTTCATTGCTACAAATATGGATTATTGAAAAAAAAAAAATAAGACATGTATTGGGATATTTCTCTTCAACTCTACAAAAATGTATTATTTTTTTGACACTCATAGTTGAAGTGAATTTTCCGAAGATAAAATGGATTATGGGAGTGTGTGACTTGAACTATTGATCGGGCCTTGCAGATATCTGTCTTTATCTATCTGCCACATTTGAATTCACAACAAAAAATGTGTCTTTGTTCCAACCACCGCGTAAGCCCCATACAGAAGATAGGCCGGTTCGTTTGAAGAGAATCTTTTCTATGATCAGACCCGATCATGTCGTGTATGATATGAACAGGCTCCGTAAGATCCAGTAGAATAAGTGATTGGCATAATCCGAATTATGTTTTATATAT